GAATCTATATCGAATTTAAATATCAGAATAGCTGATATAGTAATGATTCAATGGGTCAGGTCCACTTACTTTTCCTTTATTAAAAAATTGACGGTGGGTTATAGGAACGATGTCGAAGTAGGAATACGTTGGTTTATCGATTCATAATAGGGGTTGGATATTTATGTCTCAGGACAAAAAAATGGAATAATGAGACATGAAAAGGATGACTATGTCACGACTCCGCCTAATCAGAGCAATTAATCATTTTAAATCATTTTAATACAATTAATCATTATTATAATGATTAATTGTTCAATCTTATAACTAGAACTCAGAATAATCAGAACTAATTTTAATCATAATGGTGTGGTGTAGTCGTTTTATTTTTTTTTGCAAAAAGATTTCTATTTTCCGCTGAAAATAGAAGACTCAGATTTGAGTTGAGTGGAAAAAGCCCTTTATCGGATTTGAACCGATGACTTACGCCTTACCATGGCGTTACTCTACCGCTGAGTTAAAAGGGCCCGTTTTCTTCAATTCATTCATGAATTAGCCATCTTCATCTTCCATTATGATTATGAGTCTACTGCATATCATAATGAATCAATCAGTTTTATTTGTCTAGGAAGTGGGTAAGATTCATATATTAAAAAAAAAAATAAAAAAATAGAAAAGAAAAAAATTTGTTTCAAGATCTTGCTTTGTTGACTTTGACTGATCAAGATTCAATTGACTGATATATATACATAAACATATATTAAAGATCTTTTTAATACTTTATTTTATTTTATATTAATTTTTATATTAATTAGTAATATTAATATTATAATATTATTTTATATTTATTATATTTCTTTTATTTTTTATTAATATTTTATTAATATTAAGATTTTAATATTAGAATTATATAATTATATATTATATTTTATATGATATTATAATATTATATATTTAATATCATATTTTATATTAAATTTTATATATTAAAAATATTAAAATATTATATTATATTATATATTATATATATATATATATTATTATATATTATAATTATATTTATATTATATTTATTTATATTTATCATATTCTATTTATTATATTATTTAATTCTATTTATTATATTATTTAATTCTTTATATATTATTATAATTTATTATATTTATTATATTCTATTTATTATATTATTTAATTATTTATATATTATTATAATTTTATAATTTTTTATTTATTTAATTTTTTAATTTATATTTTATATTATTTTATATTTTATATTATTTTATATAATATATTATATTATTATATAATATATTTTATATTATTTTATATAATATATTATATTATTATATTATATATTTATATATTCTAATTTTAGAATTATATTCTATTTTTTTTTTATAATTCTATTTTATAATTCTATTTATATTTTTTATATTTAATATTTTTTAATTAAATTATATTTTTAATTTATAAATTTATATTTAAATATTTTATTAATATTTAATTAAAATTAAATTGTAAATTACATTTTTTTTAATAGATTTCCATTTTCCATATATTTCCTTTCCATATTTCCATCATATTTCCATTTCCATATACATATAATTAAATATATTATTATATATTATATTATTATATCATATCAATATCATATTCATATTTCATATACATATATCACATATAATATCAATATCATATTCATATTTCATATACATTCATATACATATTTCATATACATATATCACATATACATATATATTGTATATAGTTATATATTATATATATATATGGTATATGGTATGGTATATGGTTTGATAGTTTCTTTTCTAGTTATAGATATAGTTCTAGGAAAAAGGATAGAATATTTCTATTTCTGGGATAGCTCATTCATGAACGAATCCTCAAATCAAAACAAAAAAATCATTTTGATGAATCATAGTAGGAAAGACTCTTCGGATCTAGTCATAGATTTGATTATAATTATATTTTGATTATAATTATATATTGACAATTCAATAAAACTACTCATACTATTGTCATAGTATGATGACGGTCGGGCGGGTATGCCCTCATCGTCTAGTGGTTCAGGACATCTCTCTTTCAAGGAGGCAACGGGGATTCGACTTCCCCTGGGGGTAGTGGACTACGAAAGGAAGTTGATCATGGATTATAAATAAACCTAGAATTCATTCTTCCTGGGTCGATGCCCGAGCGGTTAATGGGGACGGACTGTAAATTCGTTGGCGAGATGTCTACGCTGGTTCAAATCCAGCTCGGCCCAAGAATTCGTCGCTCCATGAATAAGATCTAACCAATTTGTCCTCTAGAAACAGAAATGCCGGATCCGTATAAAGAAATAAAAATAGTCCATTTTTTCTATTTTTTATCATCCATTTTTATTTTTCTATTTATTTTTATTTTTCTAACTATTTGAATTCTTCATTCTTAAGTCTTAAGAAAGGAAAAAGCTTTTTCTCATGGAAGAATGGATTATCCATTATTTTCAATACAGTAAATACAAGAAAATAACCATATATTTCTAGCAATCTGTGCCACTCTCACGCAAGTCCATATCTATGTGAATAGGATATCCATATGGAATTCCTGTTTCTATTACAATACGACAAATAGAATGCTCTTCTGAAATCATAAGACTATGTATGCCATACATATTACATATTGCTGGGATTGTAGTTCAATCGGTCAGAGCACCGCCCTGTCAAGGCGGAAGCTGCGGGTTCGAACCCCGTCAGTCCCGAACTAGAATCCAATGAATTGATAAATTCATCTCTCCCCTTAACGGACCTTAACGGAAAAGGGAGGACAGGTAACGAAATCGAATCTCTGGGGTAATCCTTATTTCTTTTGTTTTCGCTTCGTATTTATCATCAGACAAATATGGAAATTTCTATTTCTTCCACTAGTACTGATTGGTAAGGGAGAAATGTAGATTTGTAAAATCGTTACTTCTTATTAGAGTAAGATAGACTATATTCGGTATTTTAAGAGCGACCATACTCGTCTTATTTTCTTTTTCGGTTGTTCTTTTCGTGATCAACGAAATGGAATAGAGTGTCCATATTTTGACCGAGAGTACAGACACAAATTGTCTTCGTTTATTGTACGATACATAACGAATTTCACATAATTATCTCGACAGAGTACTTTTCGGGTTCAGATGAAACCACACCTTTTTTAGTTCCGAACAAACTTTGTTTGTGCATCCGCAATGACTAATTGAAAACAATCTATTTAATTCTCATCCAAATAGCACACTGCATTTTTTATGTATGTGTTCTAGTTCCAATCCAAGAAGGAAAGAAGGAAGATACTAAATAAAATAAAAGACCAACCAAGCAACGCCCCTTTTTGAAGAAATCCGTTGGAATATTATATTTTTGATACTTTACTCGTCCTTTTCTTTTTTCCATATCATTTCAACTACTGTGTTTGTATTTGCATATTGTATGACCCATAGAAGATACCTCATAATTTTATGTATATTTTAAAGGAATAAGAATTGGATTGGATAAGTATATAAGAATAGGTGATAGAAAAGGAAAAGTGGGAAAATTCAATGGGATTTCTGATCCAATAACAATAAAGAATCCTATTTTTTCTATTTCATTGAATTTTAATTTATTTTTATATTATTTATATTATATATTATTGAGTATGTGTAAAAGATCTTCCTATGTTATACTATTCAATTCGCGACGATAAATCGATTTGATAGATCAGATATTGTTATTCATAATATTAATATTGATCCCGGTTAGTATCATCAAGATACAATTCATACCTTTGAATTGATAGGAGTACACTTTTATATGGGATTATATCCCGAATTATTGTGAAACAAAGAGATTCTATTATGGAAGTCAATATTCTTGCGTTTATTGCTACTGCGCTGTTCATTTTAGTTCCTACTGCTTTTTTACTTATCATATACGTCAAAACAGTCAGCCAAAATGATTAATTTGAATGAAACTTGAATTCTTCATTTTTATCAATGATTGAAGAAATTAAAAAGAAAGGGTTTAAAATTCTATTTAAGTCTTAAATGAAATGATTGGGCTGGAATCATAAGTATCTGATATAGTGTGGTAGAAAGAGCTATATATAGCTCTTTCTACCACACTATACTATACAATTGAATACAATTTAGTTTTGTAGAATATTTCATATTCTTAGCACATAGAGTTGTATTGTATACAGAAAGAAGCTTTCTCTTATATGGATCAATTGACAATCAAATAAAAATACAAATTATATATACAAATTATATAGAATAATATAGATAATATATATCTAAATAATATATATCTAATAGTAATATATAAATATAGAATATATAAATATATATTTTACTATATTTTTATATATTTTTATATTTTAGTAGTAATATATAGTAATATATATTATAGACATACATCAAAATGAAATAGCACTCTAATTCTATATTTTTTCTCCACACTCATTTGTATGCATTTCGATCCATCCAAAATAATCGCAAGACCAACTGCTTGAATTTCTTATTTTTGATATCTCTTCTTATGCTTATGGATATGTATCCGGAAGTCCATGGAAAGAATTAATGTAGGAAGAATAGTATGGGCATATATTATATACCATCATATATACATACCATAGTTATAATTCTAAATTCTTTATATTTATATAATTATAATAACATAAGATATAATAAGAATAAGATATAATAATAAAAAATAAAAGAAATAGAAAAATAAAAATCTTAAATATAAATACTTATAAATACTTTAAAATATAAATACTTATATTATAATTTATATTTATTATAAAATATATATTTATTTTTATTAGAATTAGATTTCTATTTAATTCTATTATTTAATATTTAAATATAATTATATTATAAAATAAAAATAAAGAAAAAATAAAAATAATAATATCTATTATCTATAATATAGATAAATAGAAACCAAAATACTAGAATATAGATAAATAGAAACAAACGAATATAGAAATATAGAAAATATGGAATATAGATATATAAATATAATATCAAATATTAATTATAAATATAGATTAATTATAAATATAGTATAGATATATAAATATATAAAGATAATATATAATATCTATAATTAAACGAATATAGATAAACTAAACCAAGTAAAGGTATTTTTTTCTTTTGAAAGAGAGACATTAAAATTTTTTTTTGCTTTGGCAAAACGATCACAATTGATAGAATTAGATTATTCAGTAAAGTACTAAATTAGTAATATTCCTAGCTCTAAAGCCCACTCCTTCCCCATACTACAAGTGAAAGAGAAAATGTAAACACTACCATTAAAGCAGCCCAAGCGAGACTTACTATATCCATGTGAATGATGTCCCCTATCTCTATGAAATGAAGTAATTATTCCATTATTAATTCATAATTCATAATTATAGTGGAATCAATGGCGCAGAGTCAAAATAGGATTCTTACTTACGGCTATTGATGAAAAAATTTCACGAATCCACTCGTAAAAAGTTGCTTTTTCAATAGATTCCATTGAAATTGAAAGAATTGGAAATGAAAATGAAAGAAAAGAAATGAAAAATATAAAAATATATTTAAAATATAAAATATATATATATAAATATAGAAATATAGATAGAAATATAGTAATATAGATATAAGAATATAGAAATAGAAAGAATATCAAAAATATTCTATTTTATATTAATATTTTATATTAATATAAAATAAATATAAAGAAAAGAATATAAAGATAAAGTAAAAAAAAATAAGAAAAAGGGAGATATAAGAAAAGAAAATAAGACAAAGAAGAATAAGTATTCTGATTTCATTTCTTAGCACTCAGAGCCTCTCGTGAGTCTGGATACAAAGTATCCTGAGTTCTTTCCACAATTCTTAAATAAATTTACCATCAGCCTATCTAATCTAATTTCATTCAGGGTTAGTAGACACTACCTCAATATTCAGAAAGGTATTGTGTAAGATAATTAGGGAGTCTTTATAGTGTTTTTTAGAATTCTTTCTTCAACCTTAGGAGCCAAAATGGAGTGTCTCTTAGGAACCTTTGGATACCAAGATTTACGACTTCTTATTTTCATAGTTATATAGTTATGATGCCCAGAATGAATTCTAACTATTTCTTTTATTTGTTTCAATTCAGAATAGCCCAAACCAATCATTAATAAGATTGGGTTGCTTCAGATTTATTGGTACCTGTTTGAGCCACACTCATAACCCAGATTTTTATAAAAAAGATGACAGTCTTTTATGGGTCCTATAAATCAAGTATCGACAGACCTAGTCCCTTGCCTATGCTTTTGCGGGGCAAAAATTCGTCAAGTTCGATCAGCAGGATTAAGAAATTCCAAGTCTTTTTTTGTTGATCAGGCGACACCCAGATTCGAACTGGGGATAAAGGATTTGCAGTCCCCCGCCTTACCACTTGGCCATGTCGCCAAATTCCATCCAAAATAGATCAAAATCTTATCTATATTCTATTTATTATTTATTATTCTAATTTTTTTATTTATTTGAATTTTTTCCTTTCTTAATTTCTTTTATTTTTGGATCTTGAATCTCATTGTACTTATACTTTTTACTTTTCCAAAAAATAATTCCTATTTTTTTTGTTATTTTATTTGATCCTGTTTAGATTCTTTTCTTCGATTGATTGTATCTCAAAATACGCGTCGCTTACCTTCTCTTTTAACTTTTCTATAGAAAAGTTAAAAGATTCCCGGCCCCCGTCACAGACTGTAAAATTCAGGGCAAATTATAATCATTTTAGAATCATTAACTCTTTACTTCATTAACTATTTACTTATTACTCTTTACTCTTGCTTTTACTTTACTTACTTTTCTTAGTTTGAATTAGGGAACAGTTCTAAAATTTGTATCTCCATTTGTATTGTATTCCCTTAATGGATACAAAATCCAATTGATTTACGACTAACGACTAATTACTAATTATTTTTGATTATTATTATCAATTACAATTATGATCAATATCAATTATAATAAAATATATGTGTATATGTAAACCCCAGAACAGTGTAAACTCCAGAGCTGGAATTTTTATACGTGGATACCGAGCCCGGGTTTATCTCTTATGCGCATATCCCTATATAGGATCATCGTGCTTTAATTTTTGATTCAATATGAATAGAAAATAGACATTATGATAGAATGATAGAGTGCGACCTGACCTATGTTGCACCAAGTTCAATTATGATAAAATAAAAGATGCGATATATGGATATCGGCATGTGCCAGTATGTACTTCCTAAAGATTACTCCTATGAGTATTACGTACCCAATTCAATTGTATTTTATAAATTATACTACCAAAAAATATTTGCGAATTACTTTTTGAACGTTTGTGCTAAAAAAAGTGAAACTATATGCTGGTCCTGATTCTTCTTCTTCTGTTTTTATCTCATTCATAGAGAGCAGATTGAATCCTGAATTCATTTATTTTTTCTTTTTTTGTACCCTGATCATAATAAAAGAAT